TAATAATAGTAATAGGCCATGAACTAGATCAGAATCGTTCTCGACGAATCCATAAGAAGTGATCCAATTTTTTTCATCGTGTCTGGATGAAGACCAAAGATCTTGAGCGACCGATCCGGCAGAACAACTCAAAAGATAAAGAAGTATCGTTAATTTCTTCATGCTCGTTCCAAGTTCGAAGTACCATTTGTACAAATAAGAATCCCCTCCCTTACATGATTTCTTCTTCATATAGATAGATATAGGATCTATGGGGCAATTACTTAGAAGTACATTTTGTGTAACAGCCCTTCCTATCTGATAGAAAAGGATCCCATGATCCTGAACCGATCTTATCTGGGATCGAAAATCCCAAGTTTTTCTATGAAGAGCTGATCTAATTGTATTAGTTTCTATAATGGATTTCTTCTGTGTAATACTAATTGATAGGGCCTCATTGATAAGTGCTACAAGATCTCGCGCATTGGAACCCATGGTTATGGACCCGAATCCGTTAGTATGGAACATCTTCTTTTCCAAGTGAAATCCTCTAGTATATGAAAGAATGAAAAAGTGCTTTCGTTGTTGTGGAAGAAGAAGCCTTCGTATCTTAATGCATGTATTTAATTTATTTGGAGCTATTAGAGCGGGATCCACTTTTTGGGGAATATGAGTCGAAGCAATAACAAGAATCTTTCCAGTGGAACATCTTTCACAATCCCTGGAGAGATAGTTCTCTAATAGATCGAGGGATAAGTAATTCGACTCATTCACATGCAGATCATGAATGTTTGGAATCCATATTATGCAAGGAGACATTGCTTTTGCTAATTCGAATTGAAGGGTGATATCAAATCGGTCTATTTTCGTCGTCATATACATAGTTAGCACATTCGTCATAGTTAGCAGCTCCGTATCAATATCAAGGTCATCATTACTATCATCAATATCGTCACTATCATCAATATCGATATCATCAATAGGATAACCTTTAGGCTTGTCATCCAGGAACTTGTTCGGAAATACCGTAATGAAAGGAACATAGGAGTTTGTCGCTAGATATTTGACCAAACAGGATCGTCCAGTTCCTATAGAACCTATCACTAAAATACCTCTAGAAGGGGATAGGGCTAAGCGGAGCGAAAAGGGTTTTCCATGAGGAGATGGGGAATGAAAAATATTAGCCCCACACAAGGTTTGTGAATAAGTGATTGTATGATAATGAGCAAGGAATATCCGTCTTTCTGCTAAACAGGATCTATTGAACTCATAATTCATTAGATCCTTTTGATGAATGTCAACTAAGTATCGTAAGGAAATTGATCCCGGTTGTTCAATCATTTGATAACCAGAGTCATTCTTTGATAAATGATCACTATGAGTCAGACTCAATAGAATTTGATCAATCCTTTTTTCTGTCGTTAAGGTGGAGAACTGAACCAAGAATTCTCTTTCTTCATCATCAATCGAATCACTGTTCGCGACCCAGAATTCTATTTTATCATCAATCCAATCACCGTTCACGTTTTTTCTTTTTCTTATCAATGAATAGATCTCTTTACTTGTACGACTTAGATGTCTCGTATTTCTCGAAAAAATGATTCGATTGATGGGATTTGGTATGATACTTACAAGATCGATGAGATTGATCTTCCAATATTTCTTCTTAGAACGTATTGATTTGACCCCATAAGCGGGACCACCACCCAATAGCATGTTGCCACCAGAAGCAGAACCCCGTATTTCTTCCAGAGAATCTCCTAATTGTTCCAGAACAACTAGAAAGAGATTCTTTAACCAGAAAGGATTCAGTTCAGATGTAGGATACCTATCCAGAAGTTTTCGAAATTCCATCATGTATGATGGAATCATCAAAGATTTGATCTTTTCTAACTCTGTCTGTAACTCACTAGAGGCTCGGGAAACAAAGAGAAGATGTATACGAACGAGATATCCAGCAACAAGAAGAAGGAAAAAGATGGAATAGAGGAACTCCCGAGCATTTGTTGATCTCAGATGTGCCCATATCAATGGAACGGGTGACTCATTATTTCGATGAATCATTTCTTCGGACAGAAGAAGATTCTGTAAACATTGACTCGAAATCTCACTTATCAGAGTCCATTGTGGAAGAATCTTCTGAGGAATTGACCATGATATATCTGATCCATGCATCATATCATGAAAAATGGATACAAATTTTTGACTACTACTCAGTATCGGCAATGGGTCTGAAAGAGTATCTAAAAGGGTGAAATTGAGATATTTGCACCCTGTCGAAGTAAGGAACCATGGCATATATGTTTGGAACAGATTCCATTTTGAGAGATTTGAAAAAGCACTATCTCGTTGAAAGGTTCTATACATCTGCCCTTTCTCAACGCATTTCTTTAGACAAAGACTCCGTTTTTTCCTCTTTCCGGATGGTAAATACTTCTCAGAACATGGAGTGTGAATCAAACCCATGTTTGAATTGAAACTGAGATACTGATGTAAGTTATTCCCTTCTGAATCAGATAGATTCATATCTGAAAGAGGCTGACAATAAGTTTTTTCCAAATTGACTATTTGTTCCTCTGTTAGAGGTGTTGCAGAAATGTCTGCGATCGAGTAAATAGCTCCACGAACGAATGGATCGGATCGAATTGGAAAATGGAAAGATTTGTACAATTTGTACAAGTTATACGTTTCATCACCACTTTGTGGGAAATCGTTAGGTATGAAGATGTCAGATACCTGTGACTCGATTGGTGAAAGAGTCTCTCTCTCCAAAAAAATAGATCCTTTTTTACCGACGCACAAAGAAAAGATTTTGTTGCGAATGGACAAGATATTGAGGAATTGTCCATATGTAAGATCATAATTATTGATACGGGTCTTTTCCACATCAAAGGGGAATCTTTTGTTACAATAGAACCAGAAGTGATGTGGATCATTCAAGAATCGAAGTCGATTTGCTTTATAAAAAGAAGATATCAATGAACTTCTATGAAATGGTTTCACGGGATTCAGCCAATTGTCTCGATCGTGGGATATCATTGAGAAATAGGAATCCGTGTTATCAAAGGATTTCCTGCGATTCTTTCTAGTATGGAATGAGTCAATCACCCGCTTTGGTATCTTTTTGAACAAAAATGGTAATATTGTTCCTCCATTGATCAAGAATTTTGGTCTTTGGGAAGTATCATGATCATCCAATAAGAAGGGTTTCAATTTCTTCAAATGAACGATTTGAACACCTATGGATTCTAACAACTGATTGCAGAGTTGATCATTCGGACCTTTCAATTCATAGATGCGGATCTCGGACCTATGAATGGGGATATTCCCGATACTCACAAAGAAAAAGGGAAGTGACTTGGACAAAAAGAAACGAAGTGACTTGGACAAAAAGAGAAGTGACTTGGACAAAAAGAAACGAAGTGACTTAGACAAATCTTCTTTGTCGATAGCCTCGGACCAATCAATCGAATATTGATGAATACGTAATTGATCGAACACTACTTGCACTACTTGAAAAGGATTCTTCTGTTCAGAAACGAAATGTTCCAAATGTTCCTGGAAATTCTTGCTCCCATCGGACCATTTGTATCTATATGCATCAGGATCCTGATTCATGGATCTCTCAGTTCGAGAAATAAGAGGATCAAACCATTTCTTCTGACTCTTTTTCAAATTCGATAAATGTTGGTTGATCGTATATTTCATTATAGTTATATGATTCAGAGTATCATTTCCTATTTGATCCCTTTGAATTCCATATTCGAAGTTGCGATCGGATCTATTCATTAAAAAGAATCGATTCGATACATTTCTTATGTACCCATAATATTGGAGATTTCGGATCAATCTATATTGATTGACTGCCTCCATTATGTTGTTGCTAGCAAATACCGCTGTTTTTAGTTTGGGATCTTCCAACTCATTCCCGCAGTAGATCCGGACCGATTTTTTTCTGATCCTTCGAGAAAAAGATTCATTCTCCTCATAAAAAAGAGGAGGTAGAACCAATTTCTTTTTCGATTCATCTCTGGAGTTGAATACCTCATTCAAGAATCTTTTTTGATCCAACCCGTAGGAATCAATAGAAAAGGCAAATCCCCTATGAAACACCAGATCCGGCTCGGTTATTGATAGAGTGAATAGATCCGCCATTTCTGGGAATCTCTCTTCTGATTCAAAAAAATCGTGGCGTAACGCGTATCCCCCTTTGTTCCGGTCATGGAATAGATGAAAGAAATCAAAAAATGGATTTTTGTTCAAGAATGAAATCTTATTGGAACTGTCCATATCCGGTTCATCCTTCGGAACCATATCACATCCCGGATCTGGTTCCGAAGGATGAATTGAGACGGTATCTTGTAAATACGTAATTATCTTGAATATATCAACCATTTCTTTCTTTTCCGCTCGCCTGGAAGGGACAAAAGAAACATCTTGTTTTTTCTTCAACAATTTATGATCTCTAGTGGACCTCTCAGTAGGATTCGAACCCAGATGAAGTTCTGACCATCTGTCAGAGAAAAAAGAACGAATTGATCTTGTAGGATTTCCAAGAAATTCTTCGATTTCTTCCGGAAGCAGATGATTATTCATCCGCTTCTCAGGTTCTGTGAATAGCCAGGACATGGAGGAAGATCCAAAAAGGCATTTCGGGAATCGATCTGATTCTATCTCTGTTCGTTCCGTTTGAAGAAAGGAAGGATCCCAAAGAATCGATCTCTCTTTTAGTTGCTGAATCTCTGTTTGATCGATCAATGTGTGATATTCTGAATTCTCATTTCTAACGGAATCGAAATGATCTCTGGATTGATCAGAAGAAGATCCTTTCCATTGGCTAGAATCCGTTACTTGAACGAAAATAGATCTTGTGGAATCATATTGAATATTTGACAATACATTCCGTACCTTGCTAAAAAACCGATCCTTGTTTACCAACCACACATTGTCTAACCAAACCCAATTCTCTCTCGAGACGTTCCTCAAAAAATCCGATTCGTGCTGATTCTTCCCCCAACTAA